ATTATTCTCAAAAAGGGACGTAGAACCGGGTTGCGCTGCTTGATGCTCCGATCGAAAACAAATCAGTGGGGCCATGCCGGTACGACAGAATATGCGTTAGGTTAGAAAGCCAAAACAAAAGAAGCCACCATAGAACAGAAAGAACATTGTATTGATATCGTGGCTAACGTACACCCGGGTTCCCTTTCCATAAAGCATACTACACAGGCTCTACACAGTGTAGGCTTTCCCAGTGTAGGCTTGCTAAAACAGGCTACACAAGCCTGATTGAGTACTATATATATATCGTCCTATAAGATAAGACTACGTGAATTTGATGTCATTTTTTGTTCATTTTCTTATTCAATTGTGACTATCTTACTCCAACTTCTTATCATTTCTGCTTCTCAACATCTCTCTTTTTACTAGCTAAGTTGCCTTCTGCTTGGCACCATGCGCAGACCGTACGGTCTTCGCGGGTGGGGAGTTTGTAACTCCCGCACAGCCTGAGCGCCATCGTGTTTTCGGTGGTGTTTGGGTTGTTGTCCAAGAGGCGCAGTTATCGGCAGCTTGCTGTATGATAACTGTAACCTCGAGGTAGACACGCTGTATCCAGCAATCTATCTATCTGAGTTTCACAAGCTTGGATGCCCCCCCCTCCCGGCCCTAAGAAGCTGGGAATAGGGCGAGTTGATCGGTTCCCTTGGTTCAAAGCCGTGGTGTTAACCGTCAATAATTCCGGTCAAATTTTGACCAGAACTTTGATAGCTAACATCATGACTATGAACTTCTTTCGACGACCTTTATTTAATATCATCGAAAGGCTAGGGTGCCGCTCATGGCAGAGGGACTTGGAGGTCCCTCGTCGCATGATTGGACTCCTAACAAAGGTCCAATTGTGCCTCTTCGCTCGCTTGTCAAAGAGTAGATGTATTGCTGTATACCTGTTTGTCCGATGGTTCTGTTCTTATCGTAAGAAGATGGGATGGTTAGGAGTGTCTCTGTATCTGAAAGCTTCTGCTGTCTGTTTACAGAGATGCTATGGGGGTACATTTGACCCTCATGCTCCTTTACCGTTTCCTATTTCTTTGACTAGAACTGGAATTCCTCGATGTATCCCGTCTTTCCATAGGAAGGAAATTCTTAGGAGAGACGAGACGGCGGATGGCTTGGTGAGGTTTGACCTCTCCCTATTTTCTGTCTCAAAGTTCATTATGAAAGTGAAGAAAACTAACTTTGAGTACAGTTCAATAGTGTCTCCTCCGACTTCTGTCGCAGTCGACGAATTGTCGGCTTTTGATAAGAAGTGCGTCGAACTCGCTGATCGGTATATCCCTTGGGTTTTCAATGTACCTATGTACACTGGATTCAAGTGGTTACCAATTTTGTCATCGTCCCCAGTGACAGATCGGAAGATTCCTGGATCAGGGGGAATTTCTTCTCCCTTTCACCGGATGATCTGGGAGCTTTTCGCTCTTTCACTCTGGGACAAGGCAGTTCTTTTGAGCCCTACTGTTGACGAAAGTCACAGTCCTGGTTCAAAGTCCCGCCTTTGACCTCTACGCCCAAAGTGACTCCTGACTTTGAAGACCGTAATGATTGGGTGGCTTGCTATATAGCACTCTCTTTCATTCCATGGTTAGAGTAGACCGGGAAGAAGGCTTGTAGAGCGAAATCCAAAATCAAAGGAGGGAAAATGAATAAGAAGAAATTCCTGGGAAGGGAAAGATTAGGGAGGGGCCCATTGTAACCAATTTCGGGACCCACGAAACTCTCTTGAATTTCTTAGTGGCTTTGCTTTACAACACGTTTTCCAGTGTCTAAACTTTAGTGAAATTCTCAATTTCTTGGAAGTACTAAACAAAGAATAAAGCAAGCTTTCAAAAAAACCGTTGGCTCCCTTTTCCCAAAGACCCGTCGTTTCTAAAGATTGAACCGCCCCTAACCTAAATCTCCTTCAGTGGGTTCCTAAGACTCATTCTCCAACAAGCCTGAAGTTTTTGTTTTTGAGAGTCCTTATCGTCGGTTAAAAAGGGAAGAGACCTCCCTGGCTAAGACCGCCTTTACTCGCACGGACCGATCATAACCAAAAATTTAGGGCAATAGAAGAGGGTCTGGGAGCGCGGGGCTGCATAGGATGCTGCTGAATCAACGACTGAGAGGACTGAAACGTCGGCTGAGATGAAGGCTGCATGGGCAGCATCTGTGGCGTGGTCTGACAGACAGGCTGTAACGTGGTCTGCACGCGTAACTGAGTCGTCGGCAGCGAAGATATGGGCTGTAACGTGGACTGATTGGGATGAGGTTCAAGACGCTGCTGCTGCTGAGCTGTACTCTCCACCTGAAGCTTATTCAAATCAGTCCGTTGAGGTAAGAAACCAGAATGCAGGGAATAAGGTGCTTTGGACCCGTCTCGTCAAAAGTAACATGCCGGGAAATCAATATAGACTTTCCTGGTTTTTGGTTGGATCAAAGCATCTGTATCCTTTGTGATCCTCACTATATCCCACAAAAATACACTCTAAAGCTTTGGGAGAGAACGTCATTCCGCTGTGAAGCATCAATATGAGGAAAACAGGCACACCCAAAGCTCTGAAAAATAGAGTCTTCTGGTATCTTCTGAAACAATCTCTGAAAGGGAGAAAGATCTTCAGTGGTGGCTGAAGACGATTAAGAATCTTTATAAACACAGCTGTATTAAACGCTTCAGCCCAGAGAAATTGACGTCACTTGACTTGCAAACATCAAGGATAGAGCAGTCTCGGTAATGTGTCTATCTTTCCTTTCAGCCCGTCAAACCGTCGCGTCATTTTTTAGGGCAGGAAAGCGTCATGAGAAATCCCGGCTTGCTGCAAGTAGTCAGAGAACTCCTTGGAGGTATATTCCCCTCCTCCATCACTTCTGAGAGTTTTGATGGATCGATCAAACATCTTCTCCACCTTTGTCCGAAAGAGGCGAAAATCACTTAGCACTTCACTCTTGTGTTTGAGGAAAGAAACCATGTATACCGACTGAAATCATCTATGAATGTAACGTAGTAACGATAGCCAGAGAGTGAAGCAACGGGTGCAGGCCCCCGAACATCAGAATGCAGAATTTCAAGGGAGCCGTCGAAAAAAAAAAACACCGGTTTCTTAAGGCTTCAAACTACTAGTCATTAAGACTACTATGAAAGATAAGTAAGGAACTCCTTTCACTTATAAGTTTTGCCTGCGTGCATTATACCTACCCCTTTTTAAAAGAACGTCGATTTCAATCTCAACAAAGAAAGAACTCAAATGAAAGCATAACTCTTAGCTTGTTGTCCTCTTACTCTTTTTGCCTGCTTGTGGAGGTCTGGTCTCTCGGGTGTCTACGGCAGATCCGATCAGTCTCGTGATGAAGAGAAGTCTTATCCGATCTTCCACTGACGAAAGGTATCGTCACGACCAGGTCTCGGGGCTCCCACTGCTGGGGATATTTTCTCTTAATCCGGGGGTTCATTTCATTATGAACTAAAAAAGTGTAAGGCTGATTAGTGAGGTCTTAAAAACTTCATACAATGAATGATCCGCCATTCCATTTGTGCTTTCAGCAAGTAGGCGACGCGAATCTATGGTTTCTATGTTTCAATCGGATACCAATTGCTTGGATGCGTTTGAAAGCCTCGAGATGAATTGACTCTTGCAGAAAAAATGCTTTCTAGTTGGGAAAGGTTTGTCTTGTGTCTCCGTAACAAATGGTCCATTTATTGATGGGCGAACGACGGGGATTGAACCCGCGCGTGGTGGATTCACAATCCACTGCCTTGATCCACTTGGCTACATCCGCCCCTACCCCCGCACTGGTTTCAGTCTCTATCTACGATCAGATCCTTTCTGAACCCCCCCCCGCTATCAAAGAGAAGCTTTTTCCGAGCAGATAATCTATTGTTGTGTTTCGGAATTAGGGGAAGCAAAGCTTCAACAAGCAAGTAGAAGCTTCCTGGCAAAGCTTCAAACAAAGAGGTTGGGCTGTTCACTTCATTGATTTGACTTCACTTTACTTAAGATTTAAGATACGGGCCGGGCGGGCAGTGAAGGCTCGTTTAGTAGACAGCGAGCGAGCAGCAAGCGGAGGAGCAAACGTAGGCCCCCCAAAAGGGGGGCCGAAGCGCGTCAGGTTGTTCCGGCCTCGTCAATAGTGACGGCGCGCTGGAGCAGCAAGCGTAGGCTGAAAAGCAGCGAGCGGAGCTTCGCGAAGCGAGCCAGCGCCCTATTACGTAAGGCGTCATAGGGGCTTCAAAAGCGAAGCGAGCCAGCTTCTTCAGAAGGCGCCAGCAAACGAAGGAGCAAACGTAGGCCCCCCGCCCCCCCAAAGTCCTCCCCAGACCCCCCCGAGGCTCCCGCGCCTTCTGAAGAAGCTCCTTCTCATGTTGCATTTCTTTTGAAGTTCCATCATTTTTTCTTTGGATTTCTTACAAAGGAAAGCCCCCCTATACTATGCCATTTGATTGATTCGACGTTCCGTGCTGCTCGCCACTCCCCGAGGCCAAGGACGGGGTCGAACCGTCATTCCAGGATTTGCAGTCCGATACATTTCCATTATGTTACCTAGCCAAACCCGCCACCTCATGTGCCAAAGTCAAACGGTTGTTCTTCCTTCCCCGCTCCCTCTTTTTCTACATATGCGGTGGCGGGCTCCGCGCTCTATATGACCGGCGGCGGGTTACCAGAGAAGAGGGGACAACTTCTTTCTCCCTTGCCTTGCTCAATCTTCCTTTTCTGATTGAAAGTAGCAAGCAGCTGAAAAACGTAAGCGCCAACGCGCGCCTTACGTAATAGGGGTAGGGGCTTTTTTCAGCTAGCCAGCAAGCACTTGGGCGGAGTCAAGTCAAGCCTATTAGTAAAACGCGCTAGCGCGCCTGAATTGATAGTCGTTTTGAAGCTGAAAAACGTAAGCGCCAACGCGCGTTTTACGTAATAAGCTTTTTGAAGCTGGCTCCCGCGCCTTCTGAAGAAGCTGGCTTCAAAGCCCGTCACTAGCCCTATCTAGTGACGGCGCGCTAGCACGCTAACGTTTTGAAGCTGGCCAGATAGAAGGTTGCTTCTTTTCTATATGTTCAGGCGAATAACATCTAGAAGCTAGCTCTTGTCTTGTAAGCAACCATGCCTATATTATATAATCGAATTTTGCTTACCAAACTTACTAAAAGGTAAGTAAGCTTACAGTTCCGTTCCAAGTGACATGGCTTTTCACTATTCCTTTCCAGAGAAGGTTGCTCATCCAGTCCAGCGGATCCATTGTTTATGCGGCAGTGCGATGCGAATCGGGCTCGAAAATCTCTCTTTCGCCTCTCCTCCTTGTCTCCATTCTGATTGATTCGCTTCTTCCTTCGCGCAAGCGCTTGGTTCGCCCCTTGTTGCATTTCATTTCGTGATCCTCCGCTTCAGTCTGCGTTTTTCGGATAGCCGGGATCCGACGTTGATTTCCGATTTCAATGTCAGCTCCAGGTTTTGGGCGGCCCATCTGGTTAGTTCAGCTATCACTGCTGGAAGCCCCTGCGGTTGTTCGGCTGCGTACTCCCCGTCCGCGTATCTCACACTCACCGTATTTCATTTTCCTTTCCTGCATCTTTCTTTCTATCCATAGGTCGGCTTCGTGCAGATAGATGTTCGCCGGGGGAGATTGGTGCTCCTTGAGGTATGCCTTTCCCGGTGGGTTGTTCCCTTCTCTGTCTTTTCCATCCAGTGCCCGCCCTTACTCTTCGTAACAATGGTCAGAAAATCTTCGTCTTCGATCTCTCTTCGCAACGCAATAAAGAAGTCTAACAGTGTCTCTCGGCTCATGCGGGGGGGGCGTCGGGGGGGTCTGCGTTCACTATTAAGCCTACGCCCGTCCATTCCTTTCAAGCTTGATCCCGCCCCTATTGGCGTAAGCTCGTGACGCTTAACGACTGAACGACTTAATTCATCATGGGGCTCCGCGCTCTATTCGGTCGGAACCCGGTTCGAGAACCTTCTCTCATAGATTCCCTTCACCAAGTCATCGCCAGCAATCTGCTCTTATCCCTTGGTGTCAAAGGGCGAGTTCCTTTCTTGTCTTGCCCAAAAAAAAAACAGTCTTTATTCTCATTGGAGAAAGACTCTCCCGCGGCAAGGCAGTCCAGCTGCTTTCTTTATCTCGCTTGCCGTTAGTCCGTCTAGCGTCTTTCGGTTGGGGTCCGCCCCGGGGGTTAGACCGCTGGGGTTATATTTGATAGTCTCGAAGGCAGTCAACGTTTCATCTTCTCCCATTAGACTTGCCTTTGCCCTTTTTCCTTCTCTCTTCCAGTTCTCTCCCTCTACTTTATTTGACAGGGGCGGAGAATACCACTCTATCAATAACAAGAAAAAAAGTAGCAATTCAGTTTCAAATGGTTTGAGCTTGGAAGCAACCTGCTATCTATCGATAGGCGAGAACAGACTGCTATTGGCTGCTTCGCCTATCTATTCTATTATGTATGGCCGGCTTGGAGACATCAGAGGAAGACCATCATCTCTATCCGGGTACGATCATAGCTTCATTCATTCGTTGAACCTTGTTGGGGATAACCATTAGCATTGAGATCAATCACCACACCACCTCTATCTCTATCATACATACGACATTACACGACGCGAGAGTGCATGGTCAACACACACCTACAGCGCCTACGTTCCGCTTGCAGCCAATACAACCACAACCTAACTTGCACGATATTCAACAACCGAAGCTACTGGTAGTCCCGGGGGGACGGCATCCTCCTATAATAGTTAGCAGTACTGAACAACCGAGTCATCGGTCCGGGGAAAGAAAAGGACCGCCTTTGACCATAAAAAAAAGGAACTCGCTTAACTCGCTAGGCCTTCGGAACAAAGGTTCTTCTGTTCATGCTTCAGACGATCTGGCTAATTCTATATACTTCTATCTAATTATAGACTATGAATCTATTAGAAAGGCGAACCAGCTTCAAAGCCGTTGCGCGCCGTCACTGTACTTTAGGGCCGTCATACTAGATGACGGGGGGCGCGTCACGTTTTTCAGCTGCCTCGAAACCCTCTCTCTACAGTGCCAGTGCCGACTACTTCTCAATGCAACTTTTGACTGCCCTTCATTCAAATCAGTGGTACTTCCTTCCTCAGTTGCTTCCGCAAACTCTGTTTGTTCATCAATCAGGTAACCAACCAATATATCTTCCTCCTTGTATCTATAACTTCCTTCTTCCATTCAAGCAGTTTATGCACCTGCGGATGATTTGACCGACCCTCCTCCTAAGCGGCTGATTGAATCCTTTTCCCTCTGAGCAACAAGTTGTTCATATATCCCGCATCTACAAGTCATTGCGCATGTACACACTGGAATGGGTTGATAGAAAGCCAGCTCTTCCCACGCGGTCATCAATGCATTGTAGTATGATGTAACAGAAAGATCCCCTTGCTTAAACATAGCAAGGTGCTGCTTCAACTGAGAAATTCGGGAATCATGGCTTTTTGTATACAGCTGTGCGACATGATCCCAAATTCGTTTTGCCGAGTTCAGAAACATGAGACTCGAGCGGATGGATGTCTGGCTCCATAGAGTTTATTAGCAATGACATAACCATTTCATTGTTAGCGCTCCATTCAGCATATCGGTGTTGGAGATGGCTGTGAAATTGATCCATCAACATATCATTACTTCATCTTCCCTCCAAGGAAAAGCCGGACCGATCTAGCCCATTGGAGGTAGTTACTTCCATTTAGTCGGGCTGGAACGATCTGAAGCCCGGGATTCTCAGAAGTAGAGACCATATGGGTCATGGCTGGTTGAGTTCCAAAGGGGTTCTCTGTTGTCCCCATCGGTGCAAAAGAGCTAGAAGTAGACATAACAAAGAAGAAACTGATTTTCAGAAGAATAAGTAGGAGAGAAAGAGGAGTAAGGGTTTTGAGGATAAAGAAGGATTTGCGTAGGTTAGAGTTGTTTCAACTCAAGCCAAGAACCAAAGATAAGATTGAATCAATCTTTCTGATGTGCCAAGATCCGAGAAAACGGCAAGGCACAGAGCATACGTCAGACGGAAGAAAATAAGAGAGCAACAACTTATCAAAAAGGAAGGAAAGGAGGAAAGAAGAAAATGAGAAAGCAGAAGAAGAATACCTAGAATGAGGAGCGAATATTGATTTGCACCACCACCGCACACAGCCACCAACAGGTAAGAGGAAGAGCTAGGTCACAACCTGCTCTGATACCATGAAAAACTTGAGAACACACAACATGTGATTCTCTTCAATAAAAAAGTGAAATATAAAGGGCTAACTTCTCACTATGAGAGAATGAATACAACAAGGGGCCTGACTCCTTTATATAGAGGAGCAGCCAAGTGCAAAAGTTATTCACAACCGATGTGGGACTAAACTGACATAACAAAAAAACACAACGACGGAACGAAGGTGACTGACAGGACGTATCACATCTATACTCGACTAGTAGTTCCTATGTTCAGCCTTCCTTGACGGAACGAAGGTGACTGACAGGAGGTATCACATCTACCCTCGACTTCAAGCCAAGGGAATAAGGAAAAGACAAATAAAGCCAATAGCGTATGGGAGAACAGCAAGCTGAAAAACGTGACGCGCCCCCTTATATAAGGCCCGTTAGAGTCCGTCAGTTTGCTGAAAAACGATTATTACGTCAAAGGCCAACGCGCGTTTTACGTAATAAGCGTTTTTCAGCTCCTTGATCGCCTTTCGTTCTCGTTTGAGAAATGGTTCTTTTTTCTCTTTCTTCCGAAACTTTTGAAGGTTACTGATCATCTCCTTTTTGTGGATGTTCTCTGTGTTCCCCTTTGGGATCCTTATCTTCTGCTTTTTGAGAAGGTGTTGGAATGGTGTTTGAACGAGATGTGTAAAGTAGGCAATTACATCTTTTTCGTTGATACAACAACAGGATAAGGCTAGATAAGTTTTGATTTTAGGAGTCAGGAAGATATCGAGCATGATTTCCTCTTTTTCCTTGATATAATTGTGAATTTATTCTTGTATATAGGCGTGGATTTTCTTCTTAAAGCGAGGGCGCTTTGAGTCTTAATCGTCCTTCTAAGTCAATGGCTTAAAGTGTGCTTCCTCATACTAAAGTGTAGTTTGGTTTGCTGATTCCTCGAATGAGTTCGAGGCTAGTTGATTCGAGTTTGAGCTCTGCCAACGACGCTTTAAACATCTGCTGGAAGCTTTGGTAAATCCTTTCTGACTCCGGCCCCTGCTTGATAGCAAATAGTAAATCATCTGCATATCTGACCGATTTCTCCTCAATTTTGTTGCCTCTGAATGTTCATATCGAGTTGATGCAGGAAGATGTTCATAAGAACTGGCGATAAGGGACTGCCTTGTGGTATTCCTTTCTCACTGGATCCATATTGGTTTCCGTCTTTGTCTTGGATATCGGTAGTTAAGAAAGCAGCAATCAGATCACAGAAGGTCTCATTACCTGGACCAATATGTGATTTGAATGTGGCATTGAGCAGAGCGTGATTTATATTGTCAAAGCAGCCAACGATATCTGCTTTGATTAATCTATCAACCTTCCCCCAACTTTCTACTTGCGCGAAAAAGGTAAGAGCCCCTCTCCCTTTTCGAAAGCCGTGGGAGTAGGTGAGAAAGATGTCCTCAAAAACGATGTTCAAAAGCTGGGAGATAGCATTCATGACAATGATGTCTGCTTTATTAGGCTGCGTAATTGGTCGCATCTTCCCCGGCTTATGGGGTTTCGGAATCCATGATCGATACATGGGGGAAAACTGAAAGGACGAATGAATTAATGCGTTCTGAATCTCCTCCACTTTTGATTTGCTAAGTCAGTCCCCATACCGAGGAATCTCTTCCCAAAGGAAGTAAATGAGATTAATTAAGCTCCTCAATAAATCCTTTTTATCGACTAAAGCTCTCATCCTTTTTGTGTTCTCCGTTTTCTGTATGCTACTCTTCTTGCTTATGGTACGCTTTTATAGATTGTTCATTCGGAAAATAGAGAATCTCATTATTTCTGATCCCGCTAGTTGTAGCGGGAAACTTGCTATTTGATTTGCCGACCATTTAGATCATGCGTAAAGCCTGGGAATGGGATAACGAAACTGTCTGTCATTCCGGTCTAACCCCGGAAAGTCCAGATTTGAAACAACTGCTTTTGCCAATGTTGGCTTATACTAGAGATTGACCTGAATCCACTTTTGAAGGCCAAGCAGTTTCAGAATTCCTTAAGCTGATTTCGTTCAGCCTATGCCTAATCTTTCTATCCGATTTCCACGATCCCGCTCAAAGTGAGGTAATAATCCTGTAGTTCTGGCTCTGCGGATAACTCATTGCACATTTGTCGCTCCGTTGAAACGACGGGTAAGTACCGGCGGCATACATCGAATGGTCGGGACCACCACTTGTTAGCTGGAAATATGGTCTAATAGTACGGGGAATAGCTAGGGCCTGGATCTGTATCAATTTAGCTAGGAGAATAAGGAAGGCAGCGTCATCTCAGTTTCTGGGGGAAGCTGCTACTCCTTGGTTACAGGACCATTAGTTCGTACTAAGCCTTTCCCTGTCATTAGTTAGCTGATTCACCAATTTGCACTGAAACTGACGGCCGCCGGAACCCATCATTATTTCACTTTCCTCGCTTCCGCTTCATTTTCCAAGTAGGCGACTACTTCCACCCGCCCCTTGGCATTTTATTACCTACACCACTCATTGAGTGAGTTCGGGAGCTACCTTTTATGTATACCAGACCATATAATCGAGAGGGGGCAGGTAAACGCATGAAATGGGAAGTGGCCTTTCATTGATTTATCAATGCTTTCAAACCCTTTCCCACGATTTCACCTTCGAATAAATGCCTCAATCTGAACTCCGAGCACTAAAAACGTCGTCTATAGGCCTTCATCACTGGTGGGATAGATTCCGGATACACTTTCTCTTGCTATTGCTGCTCGCCGACGGGATAGAGAAAATGGTTATTTCTATGTTGGATGGGAAAGGAGACTCCTCCTGCCTGAGTGGGGTTCATTCCTTGCATGTGCTGAGAAAGAGATTCAGCCACTCGTCCCACAAAAAATGGACGGAATGGGATATCATATCGATCGGGGGATGACTGGCAGGGGGAGGGGCCTAGCCCCTACTCAACTGTTGGAATGGGTAGTTTCTCAGTTGGGTGTCTTAATTAGGCTAATAGCAGCATACCGTCGATGGTTCACTAATAGCTCCAACTAATAAGTGACGGTGAATAATCAGAGGAGGTAACCCATTGATGGCGAGACCGGGGAAGGACCGCTAAAGCATGTATCAGGAAGAAGGGCCCTTACAGGCATGTGCCGGGAGTGAATAGGCGACCCTTCCTTCAATTCATGTGCTCCTTGATTGAATTGACAGGTCAATTTGAGGCAACCCCTAATGACATGAGCCTATCACCTACTTCTTATTAGATTGACAGTTGCTGGTGCTTGCGGGACCGGGGGGTTGCCCCGCCCGGGTTCAAGCCCCCGGTCAAGCCCAGCTTTGAGGCACGGGTCGAGAAACTACCCTACTGAAGCGAAGAGGATTTGTTCAGGAGGCCGGTTTTCTTCCTTTGACTCCAGGTTAGATAGATAAAATGCTAGCTAAAATAGAGTTGGCTGCCTCCCTCCCACCACCCGGGAGAAAAGAAGCAGATGCTTAGGCGAACCACTGACACAAGAATCTGAAGGGCTTTGCTCTAACCAACTGAGCTACCTGAACCACCTTACTAATATCCCACCCGGGCCCTCTCTATATTCATTCCCAACCCTTCCCGTCACTAGGTGGGGTGGTCAAGTAACCGAACCATTAAGTCTAATATACTCAAGAGTTTCATCCTCGGGGTGGGGGTGAAGCATCTATCCTACCCTACATAGAAGTCAGTACCTACCTTCTTTCTCTATCTTTCCGTACCGTATACCGTAATTATATCTCCGCCGTATGAATTAGTGATTCACTTTCTATGACTGCGGAGATTCTTGCTTGCTTTAAGAAAAATGCATTTCAAATGGCCAGATGTGCTTCGTACCTGCGCCTCGATATGCTTACTAATAGGGCGGCTCCTTCCATAAGAATGGAATGTTCGCGGTCATGTAACGCTCACGTAACGACCTCCTCACTCTCTCTTGCCGGCTTAGCCAGGGAGTAGATAGTAGAAAAAGCAACGACGAATAAATAGAAAGACAGAAAAGCAAATCCCCTTGAATTTCTTTCTCAATTCAACATTGATAGGGCGCTTCCTGTTTTTAAACTCCATGGGTTCGGTGCTACAATCGAGCTCGTCCTGGTCCTTCTCTTGCCGCTTTTTTCCGAATGAAAGGAGGAAATGCTGTTCCCATGTTTCTAATTATTGATTGGTTCTATAGGCCAACTGAATGAAAGAAAGGACTGAATAATGACTAGATGAGTGGGTCGGGTCTACCTTCCCAGTGCATACGATAGAGCTGTTGAGGACCAAACCAATGGATATGTGAGGGAGGATGAGGAACTGAACCCGCGGAGATTAGAATGCCTGGGCGTCAGTGATTTTGTTTCGGGGCTTGGTGTTACGCCTTCGAGCATTCCAGTGTTGAAGTCTTTCCAAGGGCTCTTTTGATCCACATCCCTTCCTATTTCTTCCCCACCAGCTCTTCGATATGCGCCAGTTGATTCGTCTCCAATAACTACAGTTGATCCGTTTCATTCGCTATCGTTTTCTGTCTCACCCGCTTTAGGAGAAGGAATATAAACCCAATAAATGAAATGAAGTCAAGTCAAGTCAAGATGGTGATGCGGGTAACTAAGCCTACCTACCCACTCTTTATAGCCTCGTAGTGTTATGCTGCCCCTGATTCTTGGATTCGCCCCTTTTATAGCGCTAAACTCATATAGTTAATATAATCGTTTATAGCTAATGATTAGAGTCAATCTGATTTGCCCTGGAGGTTTATAGCAAAAACCTTTCCGTTATTAGTTGAGTTCCACCCGTTATATAAATAAAGAAATTCTAACGGAATTGCTCCAGTGAGTAAGTAAGCTCCTCCCGCATACCGATAGTTGTAGCCGGATTGGCGAATCATAGTTTTTTATGGTTGTTTCTAAATGCTTTCTTTAGAGCTTGTCCACCTCGAGTAATGATTGATCCGTTTGATGAGACCCTATCAATATCGTTGCTTTTCCAGCTTCTTATCCCGGGCATAGTGAAGCCCTAACGAATACACTTTGACGGATCCACCTTTACTCCTAATGCTTATCGATCTAGTAAAGCCAATCCACAACCCAATGCAAGAGTGAGAGTGTGCCCGGTCGTACTATGTTCCCAGTGAGCTATAAATAGAGATGGATTTGAGGGAGATGGCTCAGATGGTTTCACTGAATTACCGATAGCGAAAGCTTAGCACTCGAATTAGCTCTCGTATACTTGATTCATTCGTTAGAAAGGGTTGGTCCCACTCGTACTGCTAGAATATACGGCCTTGCATATCTATCCCACCCAGCTCACTGTCCGAATAAAGCGAAGATCTTTCTATCCGCCATCAAGTATAAATTACCAAACCTCCCAATAAGTGGCTCACAACCTTCGCTATAAAGAATGATTCGAGCTCAACCAGGCTAGCTATAAAGAATGATTAGCTATAATGAGTAATTAGCTATAAAGTCTTTGCCCCAATGCGTCAGTTATAAATGCTTGGAAATCAGGGTTGGCACTAAAGGAGGATTCGATTCTTCTGTTGGGGCTCCCCCACATGACTAAACTATCTCTATTGCGGGTACACCAATATCATAGACTTCTCCGTAAGAACTTGCTTTCGTAGCTTTTGCAGCTCTTCCAATTCCAACTGTTAGCTCTAAACTGGCCCGCTACACCTGCTCTTCAATATGCCTATTCTCCGTAACCGTAAGATCCTCCAACTCGTACTGATGACCCATTAACTAAATAGAACAAGGAGTTTCCCCGTTGAGCTTTTTTCCCTGCCCCTATCAATGTTGAATTGAGAAAGAAATTCGACGGCCTAGGAACGGATAGGGTGGGGTTGGGGAGAATCAGTTTACAGCTTATACATTCTGACTCCGATATTGATTTAATGACTGAAGGAAGGTTCTTATTCCCACCCTCCCGTTGGTTTTTTTACGTATATAAGAGACTTTTCATTTCTGAAAATAATGCAAGATTGAATGACGGTCGGGTTAGGGTTCGGGACCTATACCCTTTCTATTGCGTCGGTGGAGTGAAGGAAAAAATCAGTGAGTGAGAAGGGTTCCGCAGCATTGCTACGCTAGGCCGACTAGACCATATGGTGATCCAGAGTTGGTTGTGTTTAGTTCGGGGAATGGACCCCTCGGAGAATGCATTTCTATTTGTTTGGGCTGGAAGGGAAATGGCTAGCTCGATCGAGGGAAAACCATGTTTGGGAAGAGGCGACACAACAGCCTACCAATGCGCATATATTATAGATAGTTCGGCATTGAATTGATAGTTCGATCGAGTACCAAGACAGGGTTGCTCGACCCAACAGAAAATAGTAGCCTTAGTTAAAGCAATACCCTTATTGAATGGGGTGGGAAATCAGCGTCACACACGCAATAGTAGACCCAATCCGTCGGTTGAGCGGAAGAAACCTATCCATGGCTCAGATGCATGCTTTCAAAGATGCTTCCTTCGTCTGAATGCATTGTATGTCCCATAGTCCCCCCTCCCCTCCTTCCTTACCGTCACCGTCAAATGAAAGTAGAGTTGCGGCTGCTCTCTGCTCCCGCTTGCTGACTTCTTCTCCTCTGTGCTTCAAGTGACGGAATGCGAAGCGGAGGTAGGTGAAGAACATGCGGTCCCTAGCTAAAATTGTTATGAAATAGCTTTGTTTGCTTTGCTCATAGAGCTACGGGAAGCGTCGCTTTGCTTAGCAACCTGACGCGCCCGGTGCGAAGCTACTCGACAGGTTATGAAATAGCTCGACTGAAAGGAGAAGTGCGAAGCGAATATAGCAACCTGACGCTCCCTGTCGACGTTCCGCCCCCTATACGTAAAGGCGTCGACTCCACAGGGCGTCGCTTTCATTAACATTAAGTGAAGGTGCGTAGCTTCTTTGAATGTCCCGCTGATTGACTACTACATCTAGGGACGGGACTGATCCCGAAACAGACGTCTTTCTTTCCAGGTTTGGTTATGAAATAGCGTCAGGTTGCAAAGCGACGCTCCCGAAGCTAATAGCAAACGGGCGGGTGAGGCGAGGCGGTTGACTGCCGAAGGATAGAAGCGAATAGCAACCTGACGCTCCCGGGGGGAAATCCGTACCTATCCACCCGATGTCCCGAAGAGGAGTAGTCACTGACGGTTTCAGCTGGTCGAGTTACAACATAGCCCCTCTAGTAGTCGTAGTGTACAGCGTAATAGCTTACAAGCGGGGCCTCCGGTAAACAAGCTAAAGAGTCATATTCGCATCCCGGATTCAGGTTTAGATCCAGAGGTAGCACCGGGACCTCCATCCTCTAAAGTCGACGGTCTATCTTTATTAGATATATCCATGACTAAGAGAAAGATTCGCCAGTAGAAGCCATCTCTCCCGATACAACCGACGCAAGCTGAGTCTATTGAGCCGCCGAAAGCCCATAGATCAACGTACGGAACCTTTATAGCCTTCGCTGACTTTCTAAGGTATACTCTATCGCTAAGCGCTGACGCTCCCTCTCGAATGCAAAGTGTCGCATGTTAACGTCCATACAACGAGTTTCTTGACTTGCCGTTTACCGTCACTTAATGAAAGCAAGCAAGAGCTCAAACTTCAACCATGAAACCAAGTAGGCTTAAACCGTATTAAAACATCTCGAGAAGGAAGGAAATGACCGGTGCATTCATTCAATACGAATCTTTCTGTCCCGAGTCTTTAGCATAGGGCTTTTTGCTTGCTCGTTTAAGCGGGAGTCGACGTTCAAATGCCTGGGTTAGTCACCGCCCAGGTGATCAGATTCCGGACGTCTTTCTTGACTCTTCACTTCTTCACGGGTCGAGATCCCTGATTCTCCATCCTCTCTGTTAGTTTGCGACGCGGCCCTTACGAAAGAGTCGTATAAGGTCTGCCTCCGCCGCCCCTCTGCCTATGAATGTTTTGTAAACCCCATGGTCGATCCCTATCGAAAACCCTTAAGTGACGGTAAACGGGCCTACTCTACTGAAGTCGCAAGCCTTTGGCACTGAAGTAGGGCGAGCAGCCGGTTACACTACGACAGTACCAAGGAGCCGGGTAGTGGATTTGCTTTTTATAAAGAGTGTGTCCGTGTCCCGAATCAATAGCGATAGAAGCGAACGGAAGTCCGAGGGCTATAATTGGCCTATAAATCCCCTCTATCGGATGTAAGGCTGAGATGATCTCAACCTTTTCCTTTCCGACCTTTACCGTGGGAATCATGCAGGGGGCCTCTTCACTCATTAGGCACACTACCCTCATATGAGGCATGGGGACAGCTCACACAGTATGCAGGAATTCCATGCCTCATATGACTTGGAAATCATCGATAGGAACAGCCATAAGTTCCGTCGTACCTGCCCACGGTCCTATCCGTATGGACACGCCCTTCGCCAAGCCTGCAATGGGACGCGCCTCCGAGTGCCTTCATTTTGCTTTAGTCTTTCTCAAGCTTGAGCCCCAACCGACGTGCCTCTTGATCCGCAACGAAGTTGTGTGTTGCCCCCGTTTCCACCATAGCCCTAGTGGACTTGCCATTGATGCACACATCAATATACATGAGTTCCCGAGCTTGGGGCTTTGCTACCTCCGTCTGCCCCTTAATAGCATTTAGCAGCCTTACTTAAAGCCCCCATCCTGGGCTCTTCTCCTGATGATTGGGCCTGCAACGTGTTCAACGATTGCTTTTGTGGGCAGGCTCGATGCGCGCCGTTGCATAAGAATATGAAAGACCCCGTGTTCCATCCAGAATTCTTAGGGCCAGTCGTCAGCATCATGGCCTTTCTTGGACGTCTCTTTCTCATGGGTCTTCCTGTCCCCCATAGAGCCCTTCCCCTTTCGACGGCTTCGGCTTCCGCTTGAAGACAAAACTAGTCGTTAATATCTTACCTTCCTGTCTTTCCTAGCTGCCGTCGCCTTCCGTCACTCTCCCTCCGGTTAGTGAGACCTTATCTTGCCCTGAAAAATCAAAGTGCCTTACTAGATAGGGCGATTAGGAATGCCAGCTTCAAAACGACTATCAATTCAGGCGCGCTAGCGCGTTTTACCTTAGTAATAAGCTTTGAAGCCAGCTTCAAAACTACTGAGCGCGCTAGCGCGTTTTACTAATAGGCTTTTCAGCCGTTGCTTGCTGCTTCAAAACGTATGCGCTAGCGCCTTTGACGTAATAATCGTTTTTCAGCTGGTCTCGACTAAAGGTTCGACGGGTTTACATCCTGATCAGATATCCCATACATAATTTTATTGAAGTTTAGGACATAAGAAAAACTTTTGTTATAGCCCATAACAATTACTGACATCTAGATCTTATGGGCAAATATTGATGTTGGGGTCAACCCCAACTTTTACGTATTATATATGCCAATATGCTTACGCATGGCTAGGAATGGGTACACACTGACGGCGTAGGTTAACGGCAGCGGCACTTCCCTGCCCCCATCAGAACGATTCTGAGTTCATACACTAACAACCGACATTGCTTAGTGACTATGAGATCTATTAGTAAATTAGGGAACCCCCATAGATATGGAACTAATAAGGTGGAGTGTAACCCATATTGCTCACTTATATTGACTTTATAAGGGATACAAGTGATACATATTGGAAGCCAGCCATAAGCCGATCAAACTGTTGTACCATATTCCTTACTTACTAAAATGATGCTTAAGGCATATAATTTGCTATAATCCGTACAAAGTGAGATACACTCTTTTCCTTAGTACGGATCAGAGTGACACATATATAATAGGTGAGGTACGCCCTATTTCAGTCGATAAGGATCGAGGGGGGTAGGGAGATTTTGTATCTTGGCTTCCATCTAACTATCACCCGGATGTTATGCCTTACACCGGTGAGTTGTTGGTTATCACCTATATCGACGATAGCATTTCTAAATAGGTTAAGGCCGGAGGTTCTTTTTGATGCATCTTTGAAAAAAGCCCGTGTTTTTGAACGCCCCTGACTTTCCGGAAATCGATTTAGAAGCGGAAACTTCTCCTTCAGTCTCCCTCGGCAGGCGGAAGAGTCATCTCCGGAATGCCTTCGGCTCTTTAGAGAATGATCTTCGATCTCAAATCTATCTATAGGCGCTAGCTATGGCGGGGTTTGCATGCAGTTCCGAAGTCCGGGTAGGTTGAACCACAACCACCATGTCCCCCATATCCATCAAATCTTTGGCCATATCCGAATCTGAGAATAGGATATGTAGGAAAGAGAATGTAAACCACCGGGAAAGGGAAAAGTGTCTTGTATGGCAGGTATGACCCAACCATTCTGATAGATTCTGACGTGGCGGGTTGGGCAAGAGCAGGACCGGGACCCAGCGCAAGACCGGCGCAGGGAGAGGGCTGTAGCTGTATATGGTTCGAGTTCGGTACATTGCAATTACTTCTTCTTTCATTTGAAGAATCATAAGGAAGAGTGAAGTACATTTTCAATATCTGAAGCAATCATTGATGATTGATAGGTCTTCTTCCGAACTGTCTTTTCTTCTCTTCAATCCGGCCACAGCCCCTGGTCTTTTTCCTTCCCTTTTCTATTGATATTGCCCCTAGTCATCAACTTTTTAGAAAGAACTGCCTTACTCTGGCTTTCAACATTCGCTGTTCGTGCTTGAAAGCACTCTCCTATCTATTGTTGTTATCTACCTCGTGTCAGAAACAGTTGACTGAATCGAACCTCCCGAGAAGGGAGTGTGAGCCCGAGTCACCAGCTACTGTTGCGATTCCCTCTAACTGCGCCAACTGCTCCACGTTTCGTTTCCCCTCTTGCTTCAAAAACGGGGGGGTTCGGGGCATGAGTTTCTGGCTCCTCAACCTCCATATAGGGAAACACAGGGGTTGGGATCTGCACCGGTCCACCTTCAAATTCCAAGCCGCCTCCGAATATGTGTTGGAGCCCTCATTCTTCCGATCTGCGGCATCGATTTTGCATCTTTCCGTTGTCCTGTCCTCATCTCGCTACGGCTTAATTCTTCTGAGATGGGCGGGCTCATTGGAAGTCGAATTTCGTCCGACTGCTCGTTAGGGTCCTACTATGGAGAATGAATCGATCTTATGGGCGGCTCGGCCGCTCCCATCCGCTTCGACAAAACGAATATTGTTTGTCGCGCGGTCATAATAGATTCTTTGGACGCTGAATACAAAGCCACTTGCTCCTATGTCCTACATTGTTCGCCAATCCCAAGAACTTCTCGAAGTTCTGGTCTTGATTCACCAGCAAATGAGCCCTACTCATACTGCTAATTATTCTCGCCCAGCGCTTGCTTGTCAATTTTCTGACGTCACTCAATAGTCTATTCTACTAGTGAGTTGCTCCATCTCCGTTGCACTAATACACCTATCAAGAGGTGTGGTTCAGCAGAGGCAGAAGGAAAGATGGCATCGGTCACTTCACCTTCTCTTCGACTCCGATCAAGGCCCAGCCCACCTATGTTTCCTGCTGCCGCAAAATTGACGACTCCAATTCCAATCCTGCTAATGCCGATTGGCTCCCCGGTCCGTGATAGAAGACGTCCATCTAGAATAGAACATTGTGACACCGGCAGATGCTGTTGTTTCGTTGGGTGTTGTTGGAACGAGATACGAGCATGAATCGACAATTCGAATCCATCCATAAAGCACCATCCATGTTCATAACCATAACCCGGAAAAAGCGCTATTTTATTGCCCAGAACCAGCTCGACCGCCATGAGAGAAGTAGCTTGTGCCTTTCACTCGGTTGCATATCTATGATGTCTTTGATCTCTATGGGAAAAGAATTTTGTGCGGGAAATGATGAAACGACGTTTTCTAGATGTGACTCCAACCATGGATGTTAGGGCGCATTTGGCTAGGCGGAGACACATACGACGATTTGTCGAACCGGGAATGAGTTTATATACTGACCAAGGAGAAGGTCACCGACATAGGGCTCTATGCTTTGATGGAGTGGGCCATAGAAAGCCGTGGTCATTGCACCAGCATTCTTCGGATCAAATAGGAAGTAGTAGTAGGTGCCCCATTCCCATCGCAAGCAGGTTTTTCTACATTATCCAATATCCTATTCGATTGTATCCTTCAAATCCATTTTTCTATATCTGATCTGGATCATCTATAGGACTAGTAGCATTAAGGTCTCTAAAGTCACTACAGGGCCGAACAGATCCGTTTGTTAGAAATCGCGGCGGGCTTGGGAAAATAAACAAGTCGGATGGGATCGAGGAGTTTATGGATTTCCTTGTTTGTACACCAAGGCCAGGAGGGATATGCTTATGCTGGTCCTCGGGCAGGCAGGTGCTTCTACCTCTTCCATCTAGTGATAGATAACATTGGTCGTTGGTCTCCTAGATGAAAGAGGAGGATCGAATAGGATTTCGAATACCCTTTCTTCTGGTCTGTCTCCTCTTGGCCAGCCAGGCGGTAAGGGGAAGGCTCTAACGCAATAGCTGGGGTTGGTCGACAAAAACTGCAGCGCGGATGCAGTTTAACAACTGCCTCTCTCATCACCCACCAGCAGGGGGTATGGAATGGAGGACCATGGAATATAGGAATATAAAGAGAAAGGTGATGGTTTCCTTCGTGGGTACGGGGGTTCGGTTCTCCGGCATCGCGTCTCGTCCTCCCCCCGGCAGAGGAGATAGAGGCTTCAGCTAACTACAGAGGTAGAGGCTTCGGCTGAAGAGATGGAAGTGGACGAAAATGAAGATTGTGCAACAAAGTGTTGTTAGTTCGCGGTTCCGTGCCGCTACTTGGTTGGAACCAGAGCTTATGCTTATGACATTGCTTCCGACGATCATCATTGATGGAGAGATCGAAACCATTTGCGCTTAGGATATCCTCTATGCCTGCTGCCCGGGCTCTTGCCTCTGCATAATCCCGTTTAGGGCTGGGATACTGGGCGAAGTACCGGCTCCGGACTGGTTCTTCGTCACTACGAGTCACTCATTGATTGAGGGAAGAAGAGGCAGAGCGAGCTACGGGTAGAATCATTAGTTGGGCCAGTGAGATCCAATTTCTCTGTCGGTGCCTCGGCTTTCTCCACCCCCGCTACTGGCGGGCTAAACATAGCCCTATTACCCGGTTTCTGTTATTGGGTTTCGATCTCCACTCCGGATCAATCGGCATTTTCGGGACAACGAGTGAGTTGCTCAAACAGCCTCAATCGGCGGGAGAGGAATAGATAACGACTCTTTCTACCGGCCGGAGCGAATGGATATCCGGGGGCTGGAAAGCGTAGGGTCAAAACCGGATTGCTTGGGCGAGTATCTACTAAGAAGCTCCTGGCGAAATCACACGATCTACTGGGACGCGAAGCAGAAGCCCTTTTGATTTGAAAGAGGTCAGGAACTGAAACCCTGGCAATCCTTGAATAGAGTCGGGTGTTGAAGGTTTTTTTGCCGGGGGATTTTTCTCCTGAAGTTGTTAGTCATTGGTATCATTTAATATCGAATAGAATATTTGACTCCACGGGTTCACGCTCAATCTCACACCGGGAGGGGGACCTCTCCGTCTCTCTCTCACGAGAAAGACCTCCAATTCCGTGGCGATTCGAACGCCATAAAAACTACCCTCAAAGAAGCTGAATTCGAATCCATGTGATTTATCCTTCCATCAATCATGACCTATCCATATACGTATAAACTCGATCGTCCCTTACGCCATTCGAACGTTCTTTAGACGTATTTCTTACTTAAGAGCTGAACCGAACAACGGATCGACAGATTCCTTTACATGAACAATGCTAAGGTAAGGACTCTGACGGGCCCTTAATAAAGAAGGGGGGGCTCCATCCGAATCGTCTGCCCAGATGGGAATGGTCCCAGGGTCAAAAGGTCTTGCAATTGTTTCTGCACAGGTGGGGGGGGAGAGTGCCTTCCCTTCGTAAGGAGTGTTTGGGGTGGGCGTTCCCTAGTGGTTGTACTTGTCTCCTAGGGGGGTAGGGACCTCCCGTAGGGGTTCCAATTAGCTAAGGGTTAGCTCTCTCTCCTCGGGAGAGTAGTGCTGATGCAACTAAAGGGTAATCCGCAGTGGCGGGGGAGGTGAAGGGGCATCAATCGTAACGGCGATCCCATCCGATTCAGTAGCTATGCAAGCACTACGGCCCAAACACGAGCTTGCGGTGAAAGGCTGAACCCTGGATCCGTCTCCAATGATGAAAAACGTAGCTCCACTCTCTCCACTCCCTTTTATGAACGTTGTTAATGCCCGGGCGGCTTATTGGTAACCCTCAAAGCCGTTGAACCCGACGCGTCACGAAGACTGATTTTCTTGATTTTCGAGGAAGCCTGCGGAAGGCAAATTGGATAGTTTAGCGGCAACATTCATTGTCGTCAGCGGCAACATTGAAGGCTTCCCTACAAGAAGCTTGGTAATTAATGTTGCCGACACCTGTTTTGAGGGTTCGGGATCGTCAGGGAGACGGAACGTCGACTTCACGTTAAGGCGTTCCCTAGTTTCATTAATTAAGTATAATAGTATAGTAGTGATCTTTATTACCAAAATCTGATTATGAAACTCCCTCTCCCTTTGGTCGAGCTAGCTTCTCCGCTACCCATTACTCATATATAGGGCACGGTAACAACAACTGACCACTAATCGAGAGAACAGGCGCTGCCTTCTCCGCTTACAGCTTTTCACCTCCGCGGCTAGGAAAGCGGCTAGTTAAAGCAGCAAGTATTCAGGCTAGCAAGCAAAGCTACTCGCCCTAAACGAATGAAATAAGTTCAGGGCAAGCTTCAGAGTCAACTAAAGGAAGGCGAGACCTGATTCGACTTTGATGCGCCTGGTTGTTGCCCGGCTTATCTGCAAATTGTCTGTCTTAGTTTTGAGATGCCGGGCTATCCCTAACAGAAAGGAAAGGAACAGCTCATTCAAGGAAGCCCTTCTCTCCACTAGCTAAAGGAAACTGACCGTCGCTGCTGCAATGGATATGCCATAAGGAGAGAGACCTCCGTTTGCACCAGACAAGTGGTACCTGAAGAGTGCGCGTTAGCTGCTTGAAGGGGAGTGTAGAGAGGGAGCAAGATTAATAACGTATATCAGACGGGAGGAGCAAGTTGAGCGTCTTTATCTCCTTTTCAGAAGCTTTAAGAGAGAGGGGTGGAACGCTTTCATTAGTGGACTTCCTAGCCTGAGATCTGTTAGTCTAGTCTTGTGTTAGGGGGCCTTCTAGACCAGTAGCTGACGTTGTTCCATCTCCCTTTCCCCCTTTCCAGGCAGCTGGCTCAGGTAGGTCTTCCCGTCTTTCATTCTCTTTTGAATGGAGAGCACCTTGGCACAATTTAGGGAGTTCAAGTGACGCTTCAATGTTGCCGGGTGTAAGCGCGTCAACATTGAAAAGCCTATTAGAGTCACCGTAGCGCGCGAGTTCAGGTACCACGAGGCAGCTAAACAGAACAGGAAGAGTTAGTTCACAAGTTGGTTAAACCATCAGCCGTGGAACGCCGTTCAGCAGTTGTTGATGTGGACGACCGACAAAAAGCTGGGAATAAAGACCTTCCTTTTCCGGTAGCTGGCTTTAGCAAGTAGCTCGTAGTTGGTCAACTTTTTGCGCGGGCTAGCTCGAGATAGTTGCCTTGCCTGATCCCGACAAAAAGCTGGGAATCTAACCATCCTTGCCTTCTCTTTCCTAGGAGCTGCGGCATTCGGCTTTGGCTTCTCCCCCGTAGTAAGACCTCTTTTCTCTTTTTTTTTTTTTTTCAAGTGAAGCGGCCGGCAACATGGAACGCCGTCTGTTAGCTGACAACCAGTGCTCGTAGTTCAGTTGCCTAAATCTCTTCCTTATCTGCCGCTGCCTTGCCCTAACTAAGTAGGTGCTTTAGTTAGTAGGTTGGGGTGCAGCAATCGGAGGCTTTTCAGCTGGAGCTGCTTTCGGACATTAAAGCCGTCAGTCTTCCTTTCCGGGCTTGGCTTTCAGACTAGTCATTAATCTCTTTCCTGCCTTGCCTCCTGCCGGTGATGCTATTGCTTTCTCTACTGCGGATGCCGGAAGGCTGACGCCGAAAGCAGTATTCCGCTAGCCACTGCCTCTCAGGTAGCTCATTAGGCGGTTAGGTTGTTCGAACTCATAACTCACAACGACGCGTCAACATTGTACCAACCCTTATTGAAAGGGAAGCAAGCCTACGCTTACATGCTCAACTCACCTTACAAACGCTAGCGAATCGTCGAGCGGCAACATTGGAATCCTTACCAGAAGAGGGACCCAAATGCGTAAGCTGATAGAGATGGATGGCTACCCGAAGCTGTCCTACCTGAGTTGAGCTAACTGACCCTGCAAGCGGAGGAGCCAGCCGTAGCGCGCCAGAGAGCTGCAATTGACCTACCAAAGGATGCAACAAGTGCCATGTTGTGTTCACTCCTTTCTGGAGGTTAGCCAAAAGTCGAGGTCTCACGACTTACTCCAAGCCGAGCTGACAGAACCTCTTCTTTCATCGCCTGCCTCCAACAAGCAGAGGAGGAAGCCTCGTGGAAAGAACTGGGCTCCCTGGTGGAATGAACAGTAGAGACAAAGGCACGGTGTTTTTTCGAAAAAGAGTCATAAGATACAAAACGATCAATAGGAAATTGAATGCGATCGGATCTACGTACCTTATCAGGACTAGAAACAGGAAGAGGATGATCTTCGGGGACTCGAGAGAGAACGGGCTGCTCAACGGTTGTTGGCACAGGTCGGGGTCTCCTAAAATACGTCTTAAGTGGAGGTGGATCCACTCTCTCAGCAGAAGGCTGCTCTCCTATAGGAAGATCCTGCGAAACCTCAACAGGCTGCTCTCCTATAGGAAGATCTTGCGAAGCCTCAACAACAGAGCCTGTGGTGTGAGGTATCGGTGCTTGATGAAGAACGGAAGAATGCGGTATCACCACCTGAGTCATCATAGGCTCCAAACCA